CGTCAGTCTCCTGGATTCCAGTCATGTCTCTACCATCGGTTTCTCCCTTTTCTCCGGCTGGCGTAATAAGGAGGGAGTCAGAGACTACCAACTCGACAATGTTGGCTCGATCATGTTTATATTGGCAGGAGGAAGCATGCTTCTTAAGCTTATTTTCCAAGGCGCGGCTGAGAGTTATGCCGAACGGAGTGAAAGTCCTGAGTGTCTTTGGTTTTCCGTCAGACAAGATATTCACTTCACTGTTCTTGCTTGTTCCCCCCAGGGCTATCTTCTTTCCTTTTGGATCTGCCTCTTTGACCTGTGATCCATGAGTCCCATTGTAGATAGCATCTTCAATACGAGTGGCTGCTTCAATCAAAGAGCGTGGTCATCGCTTGGAAATCGAAATAGTCATGGTATTGCCTACTCATGTTATTCATCATTATCCGAACTTGTTCCTTTTCTGGGGAGAGATCAATCACTTGGGCTGCTTTGGCCTTCCAACGGGCCAGGAAATTGGTCACAATCATAAAAGACCTGAACCGGAGGTGCTTGAGGTGCAGTAGAAGGAACAGACTTTGATTGATGAGAGATTTTGGATAAGAGTTCATAAAAGGCGCTAGCCTGTTTCATGGTCAGGAAGGGAAAGGAAAGAGCTGGGTTTCTAACAAAAAAGGAAACGTTTCCGTAGGAAAAATCTATCACATGGAAACAGCAACCATCGAGTAAATAGAAGTTTTTTTCAATCCTTGGTTGCAATGGTTCAATCGAGAGAAGAGCAAGTCAATTTCATAAATTGGAACAACCACATCAGCTTCATTCTTTGCGCATAGGGGTAGTTTTGTCAACTCGCCTGAAGACCACTGGAATCGTAACCAATACCCCTGGCCACACAATTCAAACCTACCAAACTATAGTACTTACATCCCTAACCATTATCCACCTTCTCTCATTCTCTCTCTGCGAATGAGCTAATGCTTTTTTTTTCGATCCCTGCCACACCCGGCATCGTGTTACCATTTGATGACTTCTTAGGGGGACAGTTTAAGTAAGAGTAGGGATAGTTGAAAGAGTAGTTAGATGAGTCCTGACTCCTGCGTATTTGTACGAGATACCTTATAGCTTCAAAGTGACAAAGTCCGGTGTGAGGTTAATTGCACATATTGAAATATGGGTCCCCACACAAATAAAGTAAGAAACCAGATTTTCCTTAAGGAATTGGCTCTGAGGCCCGGCAACTCGAACTTTCCTAAGCAGGAAGGAAAGAGAAAATCAAGATCTTTCTTTATTATTGCATTCCTCTAGAACTCGATGAGAAAAGAATAGGCACGGCGTCCTCTGTAACATGGGCACTTTGACCTATTCCTATTCCAATTCTTCCCCGTGGAATTCCGATGTTCACTCAACCAAGAAAACGTATGCGCGTGACTAACGCGCAACGGCTTTCGCGGTAGCTCGCCGTTGCTTGTTCTTGGCGAAAGAACTCCTTTCGTTAGCTACCGAACCGGAAGGGTGGAGACAAAGATTACGAGAATTGGAATTGCGCAACCGAAAGTAATGGCACAACGAGCTGCCAAAGAGCTTACTTGAGCTTTGACCGTGAAAACTAGCCTATACTTGCGTTACCGGTCTTTCTTTCGAAACCTACTGTACTAGGCTATGCATACATATACACCTAATCACACCTACTCAAAAGAAAGAACACTAGCTAGCCCTTCTGTTCAAATTACTCTTCCTAAACCTAAACACCTGTTCATACCGATACATACAAGGCTATCCGTTCGTGTCTATCTCTTCCAACCATAAACCTATCCGGATACCTGCCTACAAAACCTGGACTTGATGAGGTTTGACTGATCTATTCGCAACTATTCCATTGGTTCTTTCTTTTCTTAACCTTGGATTGGTTGAGAGCTTAGTGGGAGGGCGCGTCGCTGGGAAAAGAAGATATAGTCAGTTGTAACTTATTCTGGTAACATTTCTGGGAAATCTAGAGAGAGCTATTCTAGATAGAGGGCTCCGGGGCACGAGTTGTAAAGAACTAGTTCTGGTAGTTCAGCTCACCCGAGGCAACTAAACTAAATAGGTCTAGCTGGGGTCTCTATCTTCAGGTTCAGGACGCATAGACGGAGCGAGTCTGCTTCGGTAGCGTGGGATGGCATAAGGAGATTGAGTCTCACTCTTTTTTTAAATAGAATTACGGAATCAATACGTTAGAACGTTTTCCGATAGAGCGGAAAGCAAAGTAACCTATTTTAGGATCAGATCAAATCTGGAACAAGAAGCAAGCTTCCTTGGAGAAAGGTTTTTCTATGATAGGTATCTATCAATTGTAAAAGAATTCAGATTAGATGATTGATGTCTGTTTAAATTCTTTCTTTGATTTGCAAAAGTAGTAAGTCTACTCTTCTTCCCCCTCTCCTCAGATGTCTACAACAGGAATTTACAGACCGCACTCAGAGACCATTTGGAAAGAATAGCAGCACTCCCCAAACTCTATAGGTTGCGTTAGCTATACGAGCGAATTGGCTGTTTCGAGCGCGTAGCAATGCGAGATAGAAGATTGAGCTTGCATGCAATAGCTATAGGTTAGTGAAAGTAGGCACGAGTGGAGGGCACTAGTAGCCTTATCACGTCAGGTAGCTTGCTATCCGAACAACTACGATATACGCCGCTTCGCTACAACTACGCCTATCGGCTTACGGCCAAGACCACTTTCAGATAGAGAGTCATGGGCTTCTATCAAGTACTGGAGGCAAGCTCGTCAACTAGTACATAGCCATAGCATAGCTATGATGAGTCCAAGGTTTACGCATCCAATTTGCGCCTGCATATCTTCTCAATCAGCTTCCGAACAAGACGACCCAGCGCAACACTACGCCCTATTGCAAGCGTTGTCAACAAGAAATATATTAGGAAAGTGAGGCAAGCAAGCTCACGTAACTACATTCACATATCTTACGCAACCTTACGTAAGTTAACAAAGCGAAAGCAACTCTACTTATCTATCTACTTCACACATTAGTTGCATCATTAAGAAAAAAGGAGCATCAGAGTTCTTTCCGAGTTGCGTGCTACTTCTTCCGATGAAAAGTAACGAATTGATCGATTTGCGGTAACAGCAAGGATCGGTATATGGTAGTCCTCTGGTAGGAAGAGGTTGCTTGCAAGGCTAGACTAAGCACACAAGCAGGAGCCTTTCTTTCTCATTGGCAACGAAGACCGGCTATCAAGGGGCTGCCTCCCTCGTCAAGGACGACTTCCTGAAAGCAAGAAAAGGAACAAGTCAAAGCAGAAAGAAAGCCCACGGAAAGGAGCGGGTACGGGAGCTTGACCAGGAGCAAGATAACGATAAGTGGATTTGCCTGGGGTGGGCTCACCTACGACCACTCTTCGATTATTGAAGAATTTCTCCGTTCCTTTAGTCGGGTGGGCTCACTTTTTTGCCTTTTCCTCCCACGATTTAAGGATTGGTTCGATTCTTTTCCCGAAAGAGGACTGGTTTTATCCTGATTTATGGATTTCGGCAGACTTCAGGTTTGTTCCTCTTCCCGGGCATTTTGTCATTCAAAGATATGGTAACCGAACACTGTTGTTAGAAAAACCTTGCGTCATCCTTCGGTAGAGCAAAGCAAGGACACAGGGCACAAAGCATTTCCCGACCACGGATAGGTACCATGTGTTACCATTCATTTGTCACTTATTTGATTCTATCTCAGAGGAAGAGTGTTCGTTCGGGCTAACGAAAGATCTCAGAGGGACTCTTACTTCTACAAGAGCTTTTACACAAGTTATCGACATATAGGAATTCGACTACCTCATCACTGTGTGAAGGAAAAGGTTCAGGAAGCTTGTGATGCTCGGGATGAACTGACTCCATATGCGCGAAAGAACTGAGATCTTCAACGAAAGCCCCCCAATTTCATCGACCCTTACTTAATGACTGGTGATGGATATAGTCTCGATGGCTTTGCCCTAGTATGGCATAAAAGTCAAATAGGATATCCTTCAAAAGGGAATTTCATGTGTGAGCACCTTGCCTCTTTTAGGGAAGGTTATTTACCAAGTGAGTCTGCGCTGCATGCTACGAAACAGAAGAATCATTTGAAATCCCATTTGCACCCGGATTCAGCTTCTTTCGAACTAGCAAATGCACTTTCAGAGCCAACAACGGATCGGCTTGGCCCATTCCCCATCTGAGGAAGAATGAGTGCCTAGATCTGCATCTACTAAGTATGCCCTGAAATTCATATTCTGATCCGGTCTTTCCCAAAGCTAGGGAAATTACAAAGCTGTAGAGGTAGGTAACCTGGTCAATCCCGCTAAATAGGGCAATTTTTGACAAAGCAAGGAAATAAGCTACACTTATTAGGTAAAATACCAAGTAGTAGGGATTTCGCCCTGACTTAGAAATAGGTAAAAGAAATGAGATTTCAATGAAACAAATTCTTCTTATTTCATTGCTTTAGGAGCCGTACCTTTGCTTTCATCAACCGCTTCTGATTCCCATCCGTGCACAGGTTCTACAACTATACAAGTAGAGAATTGATTGAACAAGTAGAGAATAGATTGAACAACTAGAGAATTGATTGAAATCGTACGTCTATCGCTATCCAGTGCCTTTTCATTGAGCTGAAGAATGGATTGAACAACAAGATAATTCCAATACTTGACTTCTTCTTTGCTTGTTCGGGTAGGTTTGTTTCAAGCTATAGGATAAAAAGGATCAAAGCTAGTTCTTGCCTTGCTTGCTTGCATTCCTGTACTTCCTCAAGGTTAACATCTTATTATGTTGGTAAAACGAACGCTTTGGTAGCTATAAAGCTTGCTACCATGATGGCAGTGCCGGCTGGGGGGACAATTGATCGAAACGAATAACAACTAGTCACGATTAGGGACAAAGCTCAGCTAGTATATGTAATGTGTTCAAGGCGCATTTCCTCCAACAACTAGACTAAATAATATGGGCGGAAGGATTGACTTAAACGTTGTTGCATGAGCGGCTTCTAAATGAGTGGTTGATGATTCACTTTCAGATTATTACCCGCCTGCTATTGAAGCGGCAGTGTGACGTCCGCCCACTGCGGAATGGGCGCCACCTAACTATGATTCGGACAACCCAAATTTCTGTCCGTACCACATTAGGCCACCCCATAGAGGACTGTTGGGTCTTCAAAGACAGGGTGGAAAGATAGTACAAGGCAGGAGAAAGAACTCTGTCGAAGAATGTGTAGCAGGATCCTTAAATTTGTGTAACCTATTGATGAAGCGTGTTAACCTCCACAATGGAGGCCACCATGTATATATTGCCTTCTAGGTCGGTTACAGGTGAAGCCATCTGCTACTTGATCTCCTGAAGGAACAAACCGAATATCCAGCAACCCTTGAGACACTCGTTCACGCACAAAGTGGTAATCCACTTCTATGTGCTTAGTTCGCGCATGGAAGACTGGATTTGCTGATAAGTAGGTCGCACCAATATTGTCACACCACAAGCATGCAGCCCGCGGCTGAGCTATGCCTAGTTCCTTGAGTAAGGTTTGAACCTAAATAATTTCTGCAGTAGCATTTGCCAAGGCTTTGTATTCTGCTTCGGTACTTGATCTTGAAACAGTTGCCTGCTTCCGAGCATTCCAAGAAATCAGATTAGCTCCCAAGAATACTGCCTCCAGTGGACTTGCGATCATCTGGACATCCTGCCCAATCAGCATCTGAGAACGCACTTACTAGAGTGGAATCTGACTTGCAAATTCGAAGACCAAGTCCCAAGGATCCTTTGAGATATCTCAATATGCGCTTAACTGCTGTCCAGTGCAATGAAGTGGGAGCATGTAGATATTGGCAAACTTTATTTACCGGAAAAGCTATATCCGGTCTGGTCAATGTCAAGTACTGTAACGCACCAACAATACTTCGATACCTTGTAGAGTCCTCCGCACCTAGAGGCTCACCTTCTTTCGCCAATAATAACGCTAGAGAACGTAGTGAGCGCTAGAGTAGAGATATTCCTTTTCATCTGAGTCCTTCCTATTCCTATTCCTTTTACGAGCGCAATACTAATCGAATCCAGTCCCATGTCTCCGGTTCTGCTCCTATCCCTCTAACAAAGGCAAAGGGGCACGGTACCAATGCTAGGCTCTCCTTTTAACAAAGTTAGGATCATTCTCATATATGGGCAAAAGTAGTAAACCCGATTTCCCTTCGGAAAGTAGATGATGGCGGAAGTTAGTAGTTCTCATATAGCGGGGAAATCAATGAATAGCATTTTCACTAAGGAAGTGGGTCACCCATTGCAAAAAAGTTAGGAACACATATAGGCGAAAGTACCACTTTTTAATTCAACTATAACTGAGCGGAACCTTCCTTTTGGGGCAAGGCACGGCAACAACGGAAATTAAGGTTAACCAGGATAAAACCTAGTACTACGCCCTCCAAACAGATCGTATCCTCGGCTATTTCATTAGAAATATCAAAAGCATATTTCCCTGGCGTCAACCCCTCCGGGTGTATAAACCATTTCTTTTCCTTTGCTACTAGATACGATGCTTTTCGTGTAGGCTACGCTTTTCGCAAGTATTGTTTATTTGTTCCGAATAGAGGAGGCCTTGGGTTGAGAGGAAAGGCAGGATCTGCTGATGAAAGTGGGCCGGAGCCAGAACTAGGATAGGGATCAGATTGGGAGCAGGTTAGATGCAACCGCCGGGAATCCGACTTCGAAGTACGAGCAGGGATATTCGATAAAAGGAATTCCAATCGGAATAAAGGGTGAATTCGATTAGTTGAACAGGCAGCAGATGAAGTGATGGGAGCTAGCTCACTTCCTTCAATGAACGGATTTGCCTTGATTTGAGATTTCTAATTGAATCAAACTCTCGCCCTTTTGAGATTGAGTTACTTCCTTGCCTGGGCTAGTCGTAATCCCTTCTTCTGTACAAGATGGTTAGAGCTAACCCCAGTACTACTCCTTTGGCTGCAGAGTACCACCTCTTCCTCAACTGGATCTGGTATTCTTCCTCGAACCAGTGCTTCCTCGGAGGATGGTTCTACTTACTGTCCCCTCTACTTTAGGTTTGGAGTTCAGCTACACCTTTTGGCTTTGCATGAATGCCATTTTCCTCTGTGTCTCTTTCCTGCGGGTGCTTGGTCTTTTGCTAAACTTGTTATTTGGCTCTCTTCTTTGTCCCTAGTTCCTGTTTCATGCCTAGTTTCTATAACAGTACCTGCATCCTGCCTTTTAGCTTATCCGTGGACCAGTGCTCTTTCTTTATCGAGAGAAGGGGGGAACTTTATCACATCGAGGGTGGAGCGGTTGAAGAACCATCCATGTCGAACTCGGCTAACCCAATCCTTTCTTTTCAAATGCTTTCTTAAATTATAAATTGCACCTAGATGCCCGACTTCGTATCCCACCCTCTCCTGCTGACCCCTTTATGCGTACCTGAAGCCAGATCGTTTTTCTCGTAGACCGCTCCTGATGTGACCCGTTAGCCCATATCTAATACTTAGTAAAGCCCATCACCAGTCTTGCATGTAAAAGGGCCTGTGGTATGTCTTTAAGGCCCAGAACACTCTGCTCTCCGAAATGAAAGCCATGTACCCTGTGCAAGCAAAAGTGGAGTGGCATGAATAGCCGAGATTGTAGCGGGATATTCATCACACACCCCAACAAGTTCAAACGATGGTTTACAAGGTGTTGAGTCACTATCTTCCTAAAACAATCCACACGAGCATGGTATGCAGACAACCAATCCATACCAGCATCAAAATATCGAAAGTCTAAAACGATAAGATCCGCCCTGATCTGCTCTCGTAATAACATAGTCCTTTAATACTTGCTTTGTAAGCAAGGAATCACCCATTGGAGTAGTTACTAAAAGACTTGCATGGAGCTAGCACAGTCTCACTCTTGTACCGTCCTGGCATAAATAAGAGCTTGTGTCTATAAACAAACTACCTGGCCTATATCTATATAGTGACGTGTTTTTCTACGTTCCTATCATTGGTAACGAAACTGACGAACTAACATACGAGTTGTTTTCACAACTAAACTTATTATATTACAACTGGCAACTGAAATAGAGAATGCATAAACAAACAGCTAGTAGGCACCTTGAAAGCGGATCAGCTAATTCACGGTGCTCTTAACTTTATGGTGCTGAGAGTATGAATTCTGTAGGTTGTAAGGATTCTTACCTAGAAAAGTCTATTCCCGTTTCTGAGGACAATGCTGATGATGGTGGAAACAATGATGATAATGGTGAAGATTCTTCTATTTTCCCTGGTAAGTGCTCCAGATGCAGTTGCTTTAGTTGACGTAGTGAGTGGAACCTAATTATCTGTTTCCTTGAATACCAGAGTTGCCTTTTGTAGATGAGAAAGCCAACAATTTTGCAAGGAGTTGATAATTGCACTTGAAGTAGTAAGTTTAAAGACAGTTGAAACTTAATGGCACCGTTTAACCAAGCACTCTTGTAGCTTCCTCCGTGTTCAGATCGGTGAGGCAAGAGACGAATTCATCGTCCTCCACGATATCAAACTCCAGACCATGAAGACAGATTAGTCCTGGCCTCTATGTGACTCTGTGTGTATGAGTGTGTGTTGTTACTATTTGTGAGATTTCTTACTCTGATTTCATTTGTTTCACTCACTTTTTCTATCTTTTTCTGCATTCTTTCCTTACACTCTTTCTCTGTAGGTTAAGCCTATTTCCCTCGATTTCTCTATTGCAATAGCTCTGTTGCCAAAGAATAGCTAAGTTGCCAAAGAAGGTCAATCCCGTTCTGCCAAGCGATAAGCTGTGCCATTCTTTCCTTCTACAGAGTAAGGAGAAGCAAGAGTTCTCCCAAATACAGTAGTGGATAACAGCAATAAGTAGTTGATAGCAAAAAACAGTTCAAGGCAGAAGTCTCTTGAGAATGCAAAAGGCCTGCAAACCTAGTTCACACGAGCTTTCACAGCGTGCCTTTATTTACGCTAAAAGCAGTCTCATCAGCAGTGAAAGTTCCTAGCCGAATAAAAAGTTTCAGAAGTCAAACCTAGCGGCCTTGCAATGATAAGTAGTCCAGTCTAAGAAGAAGTGTTGTGATAATAAAAAATACTAGCCGAAAAAGCGGTTCCATTCGAATACTCTGCTGCGAGAAAGAGGTAGATCTTATTAATCGACAATCTGAAAGTCTTTGTCATAAAGGGACATAAAGAAATAAAACAACAACTGGTCTTTGCAATACTGATGTATTCTTCTTGTTGTAGAAGTTTTATTTTTACAAGTTCATGATATGAAGAGCCTTTAGATGACCCTACTAAGAAAAGTAAAGTAGAGGAAGACTAACCAGATGAATATGCTTTTTTCACTTGGGACTAGGGCTTGCCTTCTCTTAACGGTAGAAAAAAGGAGCTCTCCTAAGCAGTAGCAAGCGCTTGATGCTATCTCCGACTTGAGTCTATAAATTCCTTATGAGCTAAGCAGCATACTTGATATGTTGGAATAGAAGGAATGAAAGATCCATCTTTGTGGGTTCGGCCCCCACGGAGCGGTGTGTATCATGGGGTTGAGTACAAAGCATGTTTCAGACCTTGGGCGGGGCGGTGACTTTATTTTAGTAGAATTTCTCAAGTAGGAATAGATCTATTCATAGTAGATCTCCATTGTTAACTCAGCTTGTGCCTGTTCGGGAGAAGTTGGGTGCCCCGGCTCATAAGAACAGAAATCTGCTATTTCTTCGTATGCTTTGGTTTTGGAACCTGCGTCAAAGGCACTGAAGGGACACTGGAAGACTAATTTGGACTCAATTTTGCCCTGATTGACCAATTTCCATAATTTATACTGATGCAAGCCCTATAAACTACTCCCACCCTTCTACAGCCGGAAAGGAAACCGCATCCAAGAGCCATTGGCTTACCACCCGGAGAGGACAAAGAAAGCTCCCACTATTCAAAAGGAAGACCGGGAAGACGAATCCAAACCAGGGCTCTGGAAAGCAAAACCGTCTCTAGAGAGAAATTGGGTCTCCATTTCACTTTATTTTCAAGGGGAATCAAAGCAAATGCTGCTCTATTATCCAACGGCCCCACCCAGATCTGCTTTCTATCTCGGTAGTCTGGTATGTGTAAGTTATACCAGCCTGACAACTAGATTGTTGGAGTTCCATTAAGTCTTCCCTGAAGCTGGTCCCTCTGTGAACTACTGAAGCTGCTCTTTCCTCCTTACCAGTGAAGTACTAAACAGAAGAGGCAGAAAGAGAGTAGCTCCTATCTGACCCTGCCGGGCTGACCCTCCCTAAAGGGCGGGAACTATTGCCACCTCAACCTCCGAACTCCGAAGAATCAGACTCAGACGGAGCTGCATTACCGGATTGCCATCCTTCCTTACTTCTGTCACTTGTCACTGGCACTGATCTTTCTCTCTTCGATGCCGTCTGCGGAAGATCGGTTGCTGTCAGTGAACTTCTTTCGAACAAAGATTTGATACTAGCTCGTTCAATCAATACTTTTATCGAATCTACCTCCTTTCCCTCCCCGCTATGCCTATTCTCTTGCGAATCCAATAATATAAGCCCTACAAAACCTATTAAATACACCGAAAGCCTTGTTCATGCCAGTCTATAAACCACATCCAAATCAGTTCTTGCGGAGAATAGCCTTTTCCTTAAAAAGACCTAACTTCACGAAGCCTTAGAATAGTTTCGGGTAGTCTTTGCCTTATTGGTAAAAGAGACCTCAAAACGGAGACCTCGAAGTCCCCGCAGAGCTGAAACCTCTCCTTGAAGAGTTCCGAGACATCGTTCCAGCTGATTCAAATACCTAACTAAGCGACCTGAATGGAAGGCTAACCAATGAATGAACTGTTCTCCCCAGCTGTTACGAACTATCAGATGGTCAAGAATTGACGGGAATGAAGGGAATTGATTTCAAGGATCAGATAAAGAGGGAATTTATGAAATAAGAGTTACGGGAACAACTAGTCGAACAGAAGCATGAGTTAAGTGGTGTTGCTAACTTCCTTACTCATTGTAGCTGCTTTGATGGGTGGATTGGACATGGAAGGATTGAAATAACAAGAGGTAATGTGAATCAGCTAAGGTTGCCTTTTTCAAGCAAGTAAACTAGTGGCTTCGCCTACCTTATTGTGTTGTAGACATCTTGAACAGTAAGTAAGGATCAACTTAGGCTTAAGCTAGAGCTGCTCCTTCTATCACATCGGATTCTAGTAAAGAGATGGGCCTTCTCGTCTGATCTCTGCATCAACAGGAATGCGGGAAAAGCTTCTTCTCGCCCCAGAGTCCCTAGCAGCCTTAAGCCCGTAAGCTACTTCCTTTAGTTGAACTGGTTGCTATATAGGTCAATTGAATCTTAGCCTGTTTCTTCTTACTCCTTTTGTTCTCATTCCCGGCCAACCGTGCCATGAAGAGTCGAGCAAGAGCAATCGCAGCTTTATCTCTTCCTTTGCAGCTCTCATTCCTGCCTTATAAAAGCTTCAATCGACAAAAGCGAGAAACGAGCGACAAGGCTACGGTCTAACTTTTTCTTCCTAGCGGAGTTCAATACGAAAATAAAGGCGCTCCGCGTTGGGAATGGCGTACGTAGTACGGGTGGTATTTCCGGTATAACTGATCAGGGTTGTTCTGAAAGCAAGTCAATTGGTGCTTTGGAAAGTGAGTGCCAGAGGCTAGTCACTGCTTGGTTTACAGAAGGGAAGGAAGAAAGAGATACCGAAGCAGATTCAGTATAGAAAAGAAGAAATTGATACCATTCATTCCAGCTTATTTGATACCCACTTAAAGTTTCTATCAAACCATGTCTTTTTCTTGTCAATCTCGTAGGAATTTCGATTGGAAGTGTGGTATTGAAGGGCGAAGCCTTTACTCTTTGACTTGTTTCTTTGAATATAACATAGTATTGACTACGCACTTCGAAAGATAATGGTGTATTCCGAGGATCAGTCCGTTTTTTATTGAATTCGCAAATTGATAGATCTGGATGATTCAAAGAATGATTCTTCCCTGGGTATTTCCCCGCTACCATTATGGAAATTGGAGCTTTTCAATTCCATTTTGGAGATTGAGAAGACCGCTCGTAACGATTTTTTTCTTTTTATGGCTGGGTGGGCAAGAAAAGGATTTGACTCTTGAAGATATCAACTCATACGCCTGCTCCATACATTAAAAAACATTTTGGGTACTTTCTATGAGAATGGATAAATAGAAATGGGTACATTCCTCTTTCTCTTTCCTGGCCAAACTACCAAAAAAAAAGAAGAGAGAGAGCTGTAAGAGCGGTAAAAGCAAGCTCGGTGGCCCGGTTCACTACAGGTTGATGTATCCTTTTGAAAGAAAAGTAAATCTCTCTAAAAAATAAGCACTTCAACAAGTCAGGGCCCTTTTTTATACAACTCCTATGCGTAATTGATAGCTTTTTGGTATTCTCCATATATATATACTACTAGGTACGAAATAACAGGAAAGATAGAAATAGTGACTTTGGCTTCAAATAGAGAGCAGCTTAAAGGGAACTCGCACTGGAGGACAGCTCTGAAAAAATAACTGAACACTGGCTAGGAACTGGGCTGCACTAAGCCCGGCACTTTTTGGGCTTCTTCATGAATCTAGTTTTCAGGTAAGGTCAGATCATCTTATTGAATATATATCTGAAAGAAAGCAAAGGAATGAATCGTTTTTCCAATTACCTTCTCTCGAAAACCATAGATCTTCTGGTTACCATTGACTATCCGGCACTTTCGTCTGTAGAGCGAAGCAAGAAATTGCATGGAAGGGCTTGCCCTGCTAATATCAGCCTTGTTTGGAACAATAGATGCAATCCATTTCAGTGTATGTCACTGAGTTCACCATTGCAGTTGAGACGTCAGGCAATTGAGCGTTCCCTAGAGTTTGGTTCAAAGGCTAAGGACTCCCCGCCGCCTTCATAAGGGCACTAAGGCGGAGCACGGAAAATAAAATGGGGCACCCATGTTTTACCAGTCCCGGATCTCAGGGCCGTTTTGCCAACCGCCGACATGAACGAAATCGAATTTCATTGCGGGAAATTTTTATTTCATGAGGGAGGAAAAGGCGAGGCGGAGGGTGGAGAGTCGTACAATGCATTGGTGGGATGAAGGTGCTAGCTTGGCTGAGATAGGAAGTTTCGATGTGTATGTAGATTTGGTTCTAGTGCCCCCACCCTTTTCGAGATCTGTCAGGATTAGCAAGATGTTATAGTGTAAACTATAGAGAAATGGAATGAATGAAATGTATCTAAGAAGAAAGGAAGCCATGCTCCATCCTGTTTATAAAAAGAACATCACCTCCCTTTTTGGTTAGATACCGCTCCGTTAGGTACTAATGCTTCTACCTATCACCCTCCGGGTGAGTTTGAGAGCTGTGTTTTTTCCAACGTTAATAGCATTCCGCGAGAAAAGAGAAAAGTCATCTACTGATGTTGTCAGCGGAGTCCCTCGTCCATCCATGTATGAATAGCGGTATCCCCCATTTTGGACAGTGATGAGGTAGTCGACGCAATTTGCATGTGTATTTGCGTTCGGCTTTGCTACTTTCCTTCTAGACTATAAAAGAATGTCCGCGGAAGGGAATAGTCTACGTGGCCCGGGGTAGTCTTTCAATTCCTTTATCGGGTGGGAGAGTTTAGAACCTGTTAAGCCAATAGCTGCAGCTTTAGTCACACTAGCTACATCAGTTGATCATGGATTTAGCATACCACCTCAGAATAGTCTACGTGGCCCCTACTTTTATTTTACTACTTTTTTTTTCCAGTAATGCAGACAGCCCTTTTTAAAGCGCTAGGCCGGGCTTGCCCCTGACTCTCAAAAAGAGCAGGAGGCCTCAACTCATTCCATTAATGTTGTTTCATTCCCCACGCGGCTGAATCCAACTCAGTCTTTATCCTGCCTTGGAGTTCTCTCTCATAACTGAAAGGAGGTATTCGATTTATCGGATTTCGAGCTAGCTGCCCTTTTCTTGCTCCTTGCCATTAGCGCAGCCCTTTTCTTTTTCTTAGCTTTATTTGAAGCGTAGTTTTTCACCTTCAAAAGAAGGCGCCAGCGCTTTTGTAGTGACCCCGGAGGGGTCCCGGGTTGCTTTGGCGCGCCCCACCCCGTCAGTCCTGTGTTGTACTTGACTTGACTCTCCCCCGCTTGCTGCTTGCTGATCGCAGTGTTCAAAAATGACACGAAGCTGGATATGAGTAGATGTTGTTGGTCGAAAACGTCTTTCATTCACAATGAAACAGAATGGTCTCGCTCGATGCGTCATTTTATGATGTGTATTTTCATATTAAGAGTTCTTAAAAGAACTCAACTCAAAGCCCAACCGTCAAAAGGATGCTACAATGTTCGAAATTCTCAACTTAACACGCCCCCTTACTTCCTTCGTGACCTCCCACTACTTCATCTACCGAAATGATTAGGCAGATCTCCTTTTTTCTAGCATTAAACCTGCTCATGATCCTTAGGCTATAGAGCATGGAGCAGACAGAGAGATGAAAGGACCACCTTCTCCTGCTTGCTTGATCGGAATCTATTTACATTTAGAATAGCTGAACTTCTTAAGAGCTACACTTAGTAGTTGAAACTCGGAGAGACAGAGAGAGTCCTCTCTCATACTTGCCAATTCCCTTGCTGATCAGCAAGGGAATTGGCAGGAACCAACCTTAGTTGCCCCTCGGTAGAGTGAGTCTACTTAGCGAACTGGCAGGACGCAGAGATCGATTGATCAATATGCATATCGAGAGTTGATGGTTGACCGCCGCCCCCCTTGTCCTGTCCTGGGGGATTCACTTCTTCTTTTTTTTTTACGACTTCGACTTCTGATATGATAGTTTATCATTATTCTAGAAGAAGGAAGAAGGAAGGGGTTATCCCATGATTAACTCTGCGATTTTTCAGCAGGCCGCTCGAACATTGTCTGAATTTTTTTTGAAGAGACTCGATCTTATGTATCTACTTATTGTCTTTTTGCCTTTGCTCGGTAGTTCCGTAGCCGGTTTTTTCGGACGTTTTCTAGGATCTGAAGG